AGCAGCCTTCGGGCTTTGCCTGCCCTTTATAATAAAGAATTCCGGCTCGGCCCGGGAAAGCGCTGGCAACAACAGAAAGGAAGGGGTCCATGTAGCTGCTGCGCCCGCCCACTGAGCAGCAGGTTCGGCATCTACTACAAAAGAGAGAATCCATTTCAGATAACCACGCCTCTGCTAGGCAGCGTGTGGAATGGCCGAGAGCGGACCTTTTTGGATATATAATCCAAGTCGAGAGTGGAGTTACGGGAACAGCCGTCTGATGGAAAACAACTTTCACGTTCGGTTCAGAGAGCACTTTTTTCGTTGAGAATTCTCGTTCCCTTTCGTGTTAATTCCCCAGCGGCGAATTAACAACTTGTGGGGCCCTATCTATTCAATCTCTCGAGCCCCGAAGAAAACCCCCCTCCCCTTCGGACTCCATATCTCTTTTGACTCTATATATGCGGGCACCTGATATCTATGAGGGTTCACCCACCCCGGTTACAGCATTCCTTTCTATTGCGCCTAAAATCTCTATTTCTGCAAATATGTCACGTGTTTCTATTTATGGTTCCTATGGAGCTACATTGCAACAAATCTTCTTTTTCTGCAGCATTGCTTCTATGATCTTAGGAGCACTGGCCGCCATGGCCCAAACGAAAGTAAAAAGACCTCTAGCTCATAGTTCGATTGGACATGTAGGTTATATTCGTACTGGTTTCTCATGTGGAACCATAGAAGGAATTCAATCACTACTAATTGGTATCTTTATTTATGCATCAATGACGATAGATGCATTCGCCATAGTTCCAGCATTACGGCAAACCCGTGTCAAATATATAGCGGATTTGGGCGCTCTAGCCAAAACGAATCCTATTTCGGCTATTACCTTCTCCATAACTATGTTCTCATACGCAGGAATACCCCCGTTAGCCGGCTTTTGTAGCAAATTCTATTTGTTCTTCGCCGCTTTGGGTTGTGGGGCTTACTTCCTAGCCCCAGTGGGAGTAGTGACTAGCGTTATAGGTCGTTGGGCGGCCGGAAGGTTGCCATGAGTCAGTAAGTTTGGGAGACCGAAGGCAGTTCCCCGTGCACCGGACACGTAGCTTACCGAATCAGTTGCGACACGGATGGGGATGCATGCTACGAAAGAAAGGGTCGAGTCTGATACATCAACCGTCTACTCAATATCCTTGTACGAGTCCACAATCACTACACGAGATGAACCTTGGTTTGGTGAATTAAAGTTGGCCTTAGGTGTAATAGGACTCCCAGTTACTGCGCGCGATCGTATACTGAGGTGCTCCCCGCCGGTTGTTGGAACGACGCGAGCCGGGCCGGGCCTCGATTCAGAAAGATGAAGGGACAGAGGTTAAAAATTCCCCATCTCGTTGGGGGCGGAAAACGAATCGACATCTCGATGTGATACAGCCCTTTCTATTTTAGTTGGGAAAGAACGGCGAAGTCCATCCGAACCGTCCAATGAAGAATAAGAGGAGAGCAAAGCGCCAATGGCGCGCGAAGCGCATGCGGAACGGGCACGGATTAAATAAGTGTGGAGGAGAAGCAGCCGAGCTCATTCCCTTCGCTTCCTGGGCCCAAAGCAGTGCAGTGTTTCCTGGCCAAATCAAGGATTTGGGGCTTCTTGCTACGCTACATATATATAAATCCATTTTTTTTTAGTCATCTATATGAATCGAAAGATAGATCATCTATCCTATTTTTCTTTTTATATCTAAAAAAGAATCGATTTCATTCAACGTTTGATTCAAAGAACTGAGCTTAGCCCCCCCGCTCATGAAACGGCTCTGCTGCAATGGATGGCAGAGGGTCCGTAGTACCCGAAGCACTGGAGTGATCCAGTAGCCGGGAAGGGGCCTAGAAGTGCCTACTACTACACCACACTACACTTGGCTCTACACATTTACAGAGCTAACCCCTGTCCAGTGTCTGGCAGAGCTAAGGGGGGCTTCAATCCTTACTCCTTATCCCCATCTCAGCCCAGGCTAATGGGGCCTTACTTATTCAGGGGGGAGAGTGGAGCCTCGAGAAGCACTGTTGAGAGGAAGATCCTTGGCCCCTCTTCATTCTCTACAGGGGTCTCTGCCCACATGGAAGCGGGGCAGAGATGGAAGAGATCGAACACGGGAATAAGAAGCTCGCCTTCCTTCCTTTTTTTAAATTTTAATAGAGGGGGATGGAGAAAGTGGACAAAACAGACTCAAATTTCCCCCCATTCATACAAGTAGGGGAAAGGAGAAGTGCGCTCCCCACCTTATTCAGTCTTGAATAAGGCAGGCCCCCAGCATGGAAATAGCTTTCCGCCCTAGTTCTGGCTTGAAAGTACAACGTAGAGTAGGCTTTGCAGGGTTCCTTTTTCGTCTCGACAAAGAGGAAAAGAATCATATTGAAAACGCTCCTAACCCCTTCTAGAGCCGTGTCTTGTAAGTGATCCGAACCTGCCCGGAGCGAGCCCCCCATAGAGGCAAGTGAAGTTGGTGAGCCGTATGATGGGCAACTATCTCCTGCGGTTCGGAGAGGACTCAGCTGTTAGTTAGTACCCCCTTGGTTTCAGGGGTGGACCCTTTCACTCTATTTTATTATATACGCTTAGCGAAAAGAATGTTTTTTGATACACCTAGGACATGGATTCTATATGAACCAATGGATCGTGACAAGTCGTTACTACTAGCAATTACTTCCTCTTTCATTACTTCATCCTTTCCATATCCCTCTCCCTTGTTCTCAGTGACTCATCAAATGGCACTCAGTTCATATCTTTAAGTTCGATCATTGACAAGGTTCAAAGAAAGGGTGGGCCATGGAGAAAGAATCGATTCCAAACCACAATGCTAGCAGATGGCGGGCCTCCGCTTTGATTTTCATTAATGAAACCTGCCAGTTATTATGGACTCAAATAAAAAGGAAAAAAAAAAATGAGGATTATTCAGGCGTTTGCCTCTTTGTTCACAAGAAAAAAGAGACGTGGGTGGAGCTTATAGTGATAGGGGTGGTTCTTACAATGTTCGTTCAATCAAGCAGCATTCTTCTTTTTCTTAACTTAAGGAGAGGGAGGATACAGACTTGGGACCTATGAACGGAACAACACAACAAACATGATGAAATGAAGAAGAATGGACGGGAGGCGTCGGAGGAAGGACTGACGAACTACTTACTTGTGTTTGGTTAACTACTTTCCCTATTACGTAAAGGCTTGGGGTTCTTTCTCGTAAGTGGTACACCTACACCCTGCACGCACACTCACTATATCTATATACGTATACGTTGATAGCCTTTCGCAAAACCTCTCTCTCTCTACTACATACAGTTGTTTCAGGCCGAACAATAGCAAGGTATTAGGCCCGGATCCTATTATTGTTCGGGTACGAAGCTACGCTATTCAAAGCATCGAGCGAGAGTGAGGTTGTCCAGTTCCAGAACCAATGCAAGCAACCCCGAAGCGCATAGAAGGGAACATAGTTGACTGGGAACTTCTTCCGTAGTTTCTGCGCCCATCGTTCCACATTCCGACGACGCCTCCCGTTCTTTCCTCTCTGAGCGACGAATTGGCTGTTTACAAACAAGCATTCAAGAAAGCCATATGCAAATATTCTGTTCTGAATTTGATAGCCCTTAATGAGTATAGGTGAGCCATGAACATGAGCTATAGGGGTGACGCAAATAGAGAAGCGTTATGAGGATTGGGGAGTTTATAAAAAGGCTCCGAAGGTGCCAAGAGCTGTTGAAGAATAAGGTCTTCTATTTGAGTTGATAACCGGAATAAAATAAGCAGTAAGGTAAGTATAAGTATACGAGTTGATAACAGAACAAAGAACCCCAACTTCTAGAGGAATCAATACAGTACAGTTGGTGTCATTTCTAATGTGGTTTTCTTTTCACACTATCGAAATGCGAGTTTCAGTGAGCCCACATTTCGATCAGAGAGAGTCCTACCATCACGAGGGATTCGAGAGAAAGAGATAGCAAGCCGGAAGGACGACGGGAGATGATCGTTCGGACAGGAGATGTGGACGAGTTTTAGCCTAGCTCCAAGAAGAAGGTACCGGGACCTCATTGAGCACAAGATTTGAGCGTGGAGAGCACCAAACTCATGCGTTGGCTTTGGGGCGAGGATCAAGGAGGCCGGATTTACCTTTATGAACCTCAGCGTGAAATGGTTGGGTTCACTCCCCATAAGCCAAAGGCCTAAGACTCTTATAGTTTAGTAATAAGTAAGAAGACCCTAAGATCCGTCTTTGTTTTGCTCTTCATCGGTTGGTTCATCGACTCCTCCGCGCGCGAGGCGCAGTCTGGTCAGCGCATCTGTTTTGGGTACAGAGGGCCATAGGTTCGAATCCTGTCACCTTGATGTGACGCTGAAGTCAGCAAATACTACAATATGAACATCAATCGACCGTTACCACCTCCTCTGACTCGTGACTCATATATAGAGACTATATATAGCGAGCACACTATACGAGACCTATGGCTAAAGATCATATAGCACCACAGTATATATACTAACCTATACGGAACACTTCTCTCTTTCTCAGTGCTTTATTTAGGCTCCTGGCTCCTCGTTGGTAGAACACAACCAATATGATATTGAGCTTGAGCATCCCAATAATGGGGCTAGTGGATAATTTCAAAATCGAAGAAGTGCTTATTTAGAAGGTTACAAGGCAGCTATAATGAGTGGGGCCTGACGGTTTCCGAACTTCTTCTTTAATAAGGGGGTTGTTTTAGAGTAAATTTCGATGGCAATCAAGGATTGATTTCGGAAGGGGTGCTTACTGAAAGAGTTCAACACTACGCTCATTGCTCTTCTTCCAAAGTCCCTGGGAGCCAATCGGTTGAAAGATTTCAGGCCTCTACTCAAAGCCTGTGTAACACTGTCTACAAGCAACTCTTTAAAATCCTAGCAACAATAGGCTTAAGCCGATCCTCCCAGAGCTGGCCTTGAGCCTTTTGCCTGCTTCTGCTTCATCTGCAGATCGGATTCTCGGCATCAAATCAAGAAGTAAGAGCTGGGCCTTTCGGCTCGGTATTCACTCACAAAGAAGTGAATCCAGAAGTCTAGCCTTTTGGCTTAGTTAAGAGTTCTTCCTTATAGGCTTTCGGGGAAGAAGATCTATTTCTTTATCAGCTGAAGCGTGAACAAGAAGACCAGGTTCTCGGCATCTCAGAATCAGAAGGAAGGTCTCATTCCAGTTTTATTTCCATGCCTGCAGGAAAGATAGAAGATCGGGAATGCCGAATCTTAATAATATCTGTTTGTGATTCAAAGCAAAGTGCTTGAACTGAACGCGTTAGCCCTTCAATAGGTAACGCTAAAGCCCTTGGTACCGAGCGAGGATTGGGGGATCACTTTCATCCGAATCGCCTTGCTCTGCCTCTGGCTCTAATGGATCTTCCTTTCACTCGTTAGTTGAAATGTCAGATCTTTCACTCACTGAACACCCACCTAATCTACACTACACCTTTCTCAGAGAAGGCTTTTCATGTCATGTCAACTAACTGACGCTTTCTCAATTCCTTCCTTTAATCTGCCTTGATCCTATATACAGGATACCACCGAGCCAAAGGTGCGTAGCGGATTCAAGCTGAACTACGTGAGAAAGCTAGTCGAATCCTTACTTTTTGTTATCCCGCTCCTGCGCCATAGCCACTAGGATCAGAAGTAACGGCTACTTACTTTGGATCACTTTCATCCGCATCTCTTTCTTCGCTAAAGCCCTTATCGTCTGGGGGAGGAGGAATTTCATCTGCCTGGAGCGAGCCAGGTCTGGGATCTTTCCCCATAGCCTTCTTTCTTCTTTATCGCCCGGTCTTTCTTTCGTATGGGACGTTAGATCTTTCTTTGCTAAATCCATTTACCTTGCTAGCCTAAGGCTAAAGAGTTATCCCTTCTAACCAAAAGGAAACCAAGGAAAGCAGTCAAGCCGAAACCTGTGCCATCCTCAAATAACCCAATGGCGTACGAATATCTGCTTATAAAGGACCAATAAAGTCTTTCTTTACGCTATTCTTCGCATCTCGAGAGAAGCAGTCGATTAGTGAGCATCCCCTCTCATAAGGAAAGCCTTAAGGCTTGGTTGCGGGGGATAAGGACTAAGGATCAGTCTAATGGGACCTAGAGGAGATAGAAGCTGTAGTTAGTGAGTTGCCTGCCCTCGGGCTGAACTGCTGACTGACGAAATGACTTATTAAGTTAAGAGTAGCCTAGCAATGCTCAAAGATCTCGCCTAGCGGGAAGGATTGCTGCTATATTCTATACCAACGCATTCTCTCCATCAAAGAAGGAAAGTCGAATCGCAAGGGCTTTAGCGACATAGCTATGAAAAGCTATCCACCCAAGCCAATATAGCTGGCAGGTAAGGAAAAACTACTAGCTTCTTCAACGCTCAAGCCCTTCCTTTTCTATATCCTCTTCCTATTCTAGATGGGATACGTACGGCTACGCTCCTCTTCTTCTTTTGATTCTTTCTTCTTTCTGTTTACCTGAGCAAATTCTTTTCTCTATTGTAGCTGAATCTCCAACAAAAAGAGAAAACCTACTCGCGGCACACAGGCTATATGGAGCAGAGGTTGGCAAGAGCTTATTTCACAGCTTCACAAGACTGAATTGAATTCGCCTCGGAGAACTGCTAAAGCCCTTGATCTGAATCTCTGGAACTCACAGAAGACCAAGGTAGCTTGCTATCTCGATTCAGCATAAGCTTGGGATCTTTCTTTCCTTAAATAAAGCCGCTAAAGCCCTTGAAGCCAGGTCTTTCTTCTTTAAAGCCTGGAGCTGGACTTCTTCTTCCTGACTCGATTCACAGTTTAATCACACTAAGCCAGAGCCCAACCAGGGTGAGAGAGATAGGAGAGTAGGGACGGAGAACCAATGTCACCAACTGAACTAGCTGTCTCGGATCTTTGAATAGACAGAGAGAGATGCTCTTCCTGCGGCCCAAGAGTGTATTCGTTCAAAGAGCTCGCAATGACTTTCTTCCCACCCGGAAATCGCAGTAAGCCGGGATAAAGACATTCATATTAACCCAGGCACGGGATAAAGGGCTTTAGCGAGCCGGGAAAACTACTGAATACGATAACGATACCATTCACAGCGGAACAAGAAGAATCACAGTCGACTAAACTTTACGAGTCAGTAGCTGCCTTTAGAGCTGGGATAAGTAGGGTAGCAGCTAAGATTAACTAAAAGGACTCTCCTCAACCCTCAACCTAGACATAGAACTCCTAGCTCTGGAGCTGATTGAATTGATTCTTTTTAACAGCTACCGAAAGGCTTCGCTCCTCGCTCACAGAACTCCCCCAAGTCTCAGGTCAAGAGAGAAGAGCGATGGCATATCTTGAGTCACTCGCTTCTTTTGGGCGAACTTTCATCTGTTCTCTTTCCTTCTTTCTACTTTTCTGGTAAAAACAAACGTTATCACAGTTCGATTTTCTTTAATCCTCATCTCGTTCAGTCTTGATGGCTGCTAGTTTCTTTATTTATTACGTCGTTCAGTTCAAAGAGTCATTCTGGCATCTGCTTTCAATGCTTGCTAGTAAACAGCTGCTGTCTCTTTCCTCTCGCCCTTACTTATAACGTAACGTATTTTCTTTTAAGTAATACGATACGTTGTGAAGAGTCGATTCAACAAGAGGAATCAGAGCTTCTCCCTCTGGTAACTTCGCTACTTTGAGAACAGCGAGAGCAGAATCCGAATCAGACTTTCAGATAGATGTAACTAACTTGCTTTCCTTCCTTACTAAAGAAATCCCCTTTCGCCTTCAGCTCCTAGTCCGCTTTTTTAATAAGAGAATTTCGCTTTGTCATTTTTAATTATTCCTATTCTCCTGCGATAAATGCCAAAACTAACACTAATTCAGTCTAATGCGCCTACCTTAGGTCACGAGCTGCCTTAAGGCATGCCTTTAGCCCTACGACTCCTAAGCCCTTACTCCACCACGAACAGCGGCGGAGTAAGCTCTCACGACGGCCTTCCTTTCTTTGGCTACGCTCCTTGCGCCTACGGGTGAGAGAAACAATCCTCCTTCTAGGTCGTCTAAGGCACTAAGATCTCTTTCTTTCATACCACCAGGAAGCCTAGCGACTTTCTTTATCGGTGACTAAACTAAGAAAAGAAAACTTTTGCTAGAAATTCTTTTTCACAGCTTCAGTAGAGCGAGCCTATCTTTTCTCTAGCCTGGAGCCGGCACTCCTAAAGCAGTTAACCAGATGTGGGATCTTTCCCAATATCCTCTACGCCTACTTCTCTTCCGAATCCAAGACTTGGTTCAAACTTTCAAGCAGTCAATCAAGCAGCACTGACCGCTATTCCATAGATAGCATAGAGCTCTTACACAGCGCCTAATAGGCTAGCTTCACTATAAAGGCTTTCTTTCCCCGTGGGATAAGTTGAATCGGAATCTCTGTCACTCAAAGAACTCTCTTTCCTTCGCCCCTGGAATCTATCTATTCCGGCTACAGAGCAAGGCAAGGTAGATGCCAGTTTGCTTAAGACTTGGAGTTCGAAGTGGCATGGATCTAATGAGCTATTCCTAGCATCTCCTCCTTTCATTTTTATAAGGCAATTGCCCACTAATCCTCATCGCTGTCCTGAGCCTTATTTTCATACTTATTATAGGAATCCCGATCTGGGAAGAAAAGCGATTATTATTAGCAGTTTCAGAAGTGTATTTAAGCACCCCCGGGTCCGGGAATACTACGCAGACTTTCACTCCTCCCTTATAGTAGCAATTCTGACAACAGAAGCGGATTATGTAGCAAATGCCGCTGATGCGTAACACATTGAGTTGGACAGCTTTCCTTGAGCAGATAGGACACAGCGCCATCAACAGACATACTCGCGAAGAAAGCACCTACCCTGGGGGAACTGCCTCGATCCTCATCTCGTTCACTCACAGAAGCCTAGCTCTACTTTCTTTCTTATACCAGGAACCAAGGCTTACTAGGAAGCCTTTCGCTCGTCCCTTCGCACGTGAATCTTGATATCCCTTTGCCGGGCAAGAGAGCATTTCTTCTTTCCCTCGCTTGATTTCATCCCGTAAGTCACTTCGTTCCCCAGCCCAGACTTCTTTTCCTTATCCTTTTCCCTCAAAATAGATACTGCCTTTGTACTGATTTGAATATAGGTAGGAAGGCTTAGTGGAAGGACGGCACCCTCTTCAGAGGTGCCCGAGGGGCACGGTCTCTGTCTTTGACTTGGCCTTCGGCCTTGAGAACACAATGATTTCGGACTTTCTCTTTTCCGAGCCTTAGCCTTACTAGGCGCGTATTGCTTTCTTGTCTTTTCTAGCTTGAGGTCTATATAGACGATCTGACTCTTTGTCAAGTTAGAGTCAGAATTCTCCTAAAGTTTGTGATAGCGGTTAGTGGAACGTGCAAGATAGGGCCAGCTAGGAGCTCTGCTTTACTTTACGAAGCTTCTCCCTTCTCTGCTTAACGCTTTTTGGCCTACTCTTGTATCCTTTCCTTACGGAAAAGCAGAGATTCTACGACGACCCTAGCCCGAAAAGCAAGGACTTTCTTCAAGAGCCTACATCTCGGTACAGCGCTTGACGCAAAGAGTGTCTTCTTCGACCTGGACTCGAGTGCCTTAGGGCTCTTACCCGAAACATAAAGAAGAGAACGAAAGGAGAAGAGCTGCGACACCGATAGCAAATCGCCCAAGAGGCGAAAGCGTTGGAAGTCGCTCGAGAGATGGAGATAGGCGAAACACTTGACTTTACAGAGGACGATGGTGGACGGAGGGTCTAGAGAGACCTTACAGAGGAGACATGGTAGGCGATTGGTAAGCCGATGACTATAGTTTCTAGTTCTAGACACTGAGAATGGCAGACTAGCGACCAGTGAAGCCGCTGGAGAAGTGTTTGAGGCAGAAGGTCTCCATTGATGCACCTTTTGTTTAGCATCCACTTTTGTGCTCTGACGGCTCAGCACGAAGGTGCTTACGAGACGCTACTGGGAAAACATTAGCTACAGGCGGCCAGAGTTGGGAAGGATTGGGCGGCAAGCACACAGTCGATGAAGTAGATCCGGCCCAGGGTTACCCTGCACTTGCAAGACGGATCGAAGGAGGAAGCCGAGACGTCAAGTTAAGATTCCAGCGGATATGAAGACCATAAGACACCGATTATGAGGATTCAGGACACAGTCCAAGAGAGATGGAGTCATCTGGTTGGAACACGACTTGGGAGACGTTTCTTGATGAGCAGCTCTACAGGTGTACGATAAAGACTATGTAAAGACTATGAAGCGCTGGAAGAACACTTCAGGCAGGTCATCGATAGTGGACGACGATGGACCTGGGGAGGAGCACTTAACTTTAAGGCGTGCCCCAGCATTACCAGCATCTAGTCTTTAGACAAGCAATTATTGGAGCCGGCCTATGCTATGAGGCGCAAAAGGACAGATGGCATTACCAAGAACCGGAGATGGTGCGACTGAACCTCGGCACGGAGGAGGCGTCGAAGATGATCGCAGTCGGGGCCAACTGGGACAGCAGACTGACCCTGGAGGCACACAGAGTCTTCAAGGAGTACACTGAAAAATGAAGTCATTCTTAAATAGCCGAAAACATAAGCAGACTGAGAAGCTCTTCAAGGGGCCAGTTTGATTGGCGGGTACGTCAGACTATTTTGATACGGTACTTTTCTTTTGTAAACTCACTTTCTCGAGCTATATGATTGTCTGAATATGAAGTCGCTCTATTACTTGTTGGTCCAGACACCCGCATCCTTGCAGAGTTTGAGCTTTATCAAACTGATGTGTCTTTCTGCAGCCGGATGTTGAGCTTGCTAGCTCCTTGCCAGCCCTTTCTTAAGTTTCCCAAGCTCCGTGGTGAATGGCTCATTTGGAAGGCAGTGGTAAAGGCCTTTCTTCAATCTTTAGGCACATAGACCGCGCATTGGTCCCCCCTTATTCCCGACATGCTATGGTGCCCCCGGAATCCACTTCATATTCAGATCACGATCTATAGACGTTCAACTGATCCCTCTGAACTCATGCGCTTGAATCTGCTGCTTTAGTCTGTACCCATAGGTACTAGAGCAACCACTCCCGACGCTAGACCGAGAGATCGGCGGACCATTCAGAGACTAGCCATGCAGTTCGTAATCTGTGGGGATAGATTGTATAAAAGGTCAACCAACAACATTCTGTTGAAATGTCTAGATGAAAGGGAGGCCAAAGATATGATAATCCAGGTGCATGAAGGAGTCTGCGGTCCACACATGAATGGGCACAGGCTTGCAAAAAAAAGACTTCGCCTAGGATATTACTCTTGTACGATGGAGAGGGATTGCATCCACTTTGTTCGGAGATGCCACAAGTGCCAAGTGCATGCGAATTTTATCCACGCGCCGCCGACGGAGCTTCATAACCAAACCACACCATGGCCCTTTTTATTGCCTAGATATCAGAGGAAGGTTAACCCGAAGGCAGCCAATTTGACATGAATACATCTTGGTGGCTATCGATTCTTTCACAAAGTGGGAGAAAAACCTCCTACACCACGATCACAGCGGCACACGTAATAATATTTCTGAAGAAGCAGCTTCACATTCATAAGCTTAGGAACGTTAATGCCATGTTCCTGTTGTCCGAGCTCTAACGCACACCTGCCCTAAAGCTGTAAGCGGGGTTTAGTCAAGTAAAGCAGAAGGCGAAAGAAAGACAGAAGCGGAAGAGGCAGATTTAGACAACCAACGTCAGCTACGAGTTCGCACCCCAACCAACAGCTGCCTTTGCTAACCTTGCCTTACCTGAACTAACGCACTCAGAAGGTCACCTCCCATCCCGTGAAGGGGCATACGTCATAAGGGGGCAACGGCTATAGTGGTAGTAGCGGTATCGAAATTGTGATATTGGCTCAATCAAGTGCAGTTTGATTCACCGTAAAAAGAAAGAAGAAAGAATGAAGTGAAGAAAAAAAAAGCGGTTGAAACCTCGGACTGGTTCTCGCGAATCAAGGGCATTTGCTACTATGAATCTGGAGATATTCTTTAATGAAACGGAAGTTTGATGAAGATTCATTTCTTAGAGGTATAGGTAAAAAAAGAGTTTGTATATAAGCGGAGCGAGAGCGACTAGAGTTCACTTCAGGAATAGGGGTTGTGGGTGTAGTTGCTTGTAGTTTTCTTTTTTCTCATCAAGATTAGGTTGGTGTTCAGTGTACCGTACTGTATCGAAAAGAATGCATTGCATTCCAAGCAAGTGAGATGCCCAAGAGAAAAGGAACGTGGTTTTGAATCGACGAGGAATCCAGGAAATCGCGAAGGAAAAGCGTGACGAGAATTCTCAACTCGAGATGTTAGAAGCGTACATTCTTTATTCTAAAAAAAACTAGAGTACGTATCAAGTTTTTTTTATAATCTAATTTGATCCCTTTTCTTTTTCTCAGAGTGGTAGTTCCCTCTCTAACCTTATTAAAAAGCCTTCTCTTTTTTCCGTGCTTTGTCATTGCATTGCCGGGGGCTACGGAACCCCTTATGATAGAGCAGCTTAGCATTTCAAACTATGACCTTTCTCTGAGCGAACAAGACCCGGAGTGGATGAATTGGGTGCAAAGAGAGCTCAATGAAAGGGCTCCGTACGCCGAGCTCGCTCAGAGAATTCATAGTTTTATCACCATGGAGGAAAGCTCGTTGAAACGTAACGCGGTAATAGACGCCTTCAGGCATTTTTATTACAGCAGCGGGGCGTTTCCTCCAGTGGAAGCATATCTTCTTGAGTCCAGTGTTCGCTCGCTGCTTTGGCGTTCGAATATATATCATAAATCTATTTTTACGGCCCAGCTCTCGAGGGGGTGTTCCATAGTATGATAATTGAGCAGGGGCACTCGCCTTTTTTTAGGGAGGTGGTGAAAAGGAACGCTGATTTAATAAACGCAGCCTGGCTTGAAAAACAACACGAGGAAGCCGCTTAATTAGAGCGTAGCCGGTTCCACCATGAATTCAAGGAGCTGGAGCAGCGAGTGCTCCAAGCCCGTCAGCTACGAGAAGTCCTGCGTCGACAAATAGGGCTGCGGCAATATCAACAGGATATTTCTCGGCGTCAGCAGGGCAACCCAACCTGTGATCCTTTTTCCGTAAAAGAGGGAACTTCCTTTTTAAGGAAGAATAGTGCTTGCTCTTCGGAGCTGCTCCCAGCTCACACTATGGTTGGTGGAGGGGACAGCCAAAAGTAAAAAAAAAGGTTCTGAGGGCGATCCGTTCAGGAGATCTCTCTCATGTTGGGTGATTTCTTAAAAAACTTTTTCCGGTATGCCGCTCCGCGAGCAAGGAGCGCCGCGAGCAGAGCGAGAGAACGAAGTGGGCTGTGGTGATGTCAGAATTTGCACCTATTTGTATCTATTTAGTGATCAGTCCGCTAGTTTCTTTGATCCCACTCGGTGTTCCTTTTCCATTTTCTTCCAATAGTTCGACCTATCCAGAAAAATTGTCGGCCCACGAATGTGGTTCCGATCCTTCCGGTGATGCCAGAAGTCGTTTCGATATACGATTTTATCTGGTTTCTATTTTATTTATTATCCCTGATCCGGAAGTCACCTTTTCCTTTCCTTGGGCAGTACCTCCCAACAAGATTGATCCGTTTGGATCTTGGTCCATGATGGCCTTTTTATTGATTTTGACGATTGGATCTCTCTATGAATGGAAAAGGGGTGCTTCGGATCGGGAGTAACCAGTAGTGATAGGGAAAAAATCGGGGGGAAGGACAAAGGAAAGAGCGATGCCTACATTAAATCAATTGATTCGTCATGGTAGAGAAGAAAAACGGCGCACGGACCGTACTCGAGCTTCGGATCAATGTCCCCAGAAGCAAGGAGTACGCCCGCGTGTTCCAACGAGAACACCGAAAAAACCTAATTCAGCTCCACGTAAGATAGCCAAAGTACGGTTGAGCAATCGACATGATATATTTGCTCACATTCCGGGCGAAGGTCATAATTCGCAGGAACATCCTATGGTGTTAATAAGAGGAGGTAGAGTGAAAGATTCGCCAGGTGTGAAATCCCATTGTATTCGAGGAGTCAAGGATTTGCTGGGAATTCCGGATCGAAGAAGGGGCAGATCTAAATATGGTGCGGAAAAACCCAAATCGATATGAATGGAAGATGCCTCTGGAACTTTTTTTCTCGTTCAGTCGAGGGAACAACCACAACGTTACGCCCCAAAATAGAACTATACGGAGCCCTTCCGAATGACCTATAGTCAAATATATAATACTAAACGAGCCAAGAAAGAGTGTTGTAGACTCCATTCGCCCGTGGGGGTGAGTGTAGGAAGAATCAAAAAATATGCTAAGGTATTGCTTCTTTATAATATAAGCTCGTTCTAAAATTCACTCGACCACTTGTTAGTCTTGCTACACTACACGAGTCTAGGGTGAAGTTGAAGCAGACACGGTCAAGTGAAGTCGACTTCACAAGTGATTCAACATACCATATGAAAAAGAAGAGAAGGGTCTCGCCCAGGTGGCTCCCGCAAGGTAACGACTTCAAACTCAAACAAACAACGTCACAACTGAAAGGCATGAGTTAAAAAAAAATGAATGCTGTATATAATGAAAGACCCGTCGATAAGCTAAGGCTACGACATGAAGGAAGGCCAGAATCACTACGGAACCACGCCCACCAGAGCTAAAGGAGACTGAAGGGAGTTGCGGAAGGAAACCGAAAGATAGGTAATCCATATGGTGAAACATGAGAAAGACGGATTGCTTAAAACCGGAAGAAATCGAGTCCACCCACACAACGCCCTATCAAGTAAGGCGGACTCGTGGTACTGAAAACCTCATTAGATGAGAAGGTAGTTTACTGGCATACCCCTGAACGTACGTTAGCCAAAGGCCCCTATCAACTCAATCTGGAAAGGGAGACCACCGTGAACTCCGGCGAAACGCCCCGTACGACCTGCGGGAGGTGAAGGTCGCTGGCTTGCCTGTGGGCCGTGGTATCTGACGGGACATTGGCCTCCCTCCCGCTACGGCTCGCTGTACGTTCCTTTAGCTATAGGCGTGTCCAATCCGATAATAGTCCGTTCCACATAGTGCAAGGAAGCTCGGTGGGGTTTCATACGAGGGTCCTGCGTACTGTGCCATCGCCCAACCAGTACAGTACGGCCATCTCTGCTATGGTCAACAAGCTCTTGTGTAGGGACTTGCGGTAAGCCGCCATTTTGTGTACGCACCGTCCCTTCGCAGTTTCGGTGAGTAACCGCCGGTGTCAGCTGTTCTCATCGTTCCACCGGACCTGGAGTTGCCCTACCCAAACTTGACTTGTTTGCCTAGTTGGGCTTAATGCGTCCCCGGAAGGACGCCCCACCCCCTGCTGCGCTTGTCTTTGCTTGTCTTTTCACCTTTGTTATTTCTTTTCAGTTCTTTTCTTTCTTGTACTCTTTCCTGTGATTGTATGGGATATTCACCTTTATGATCACAAGGTGGTGCTTGGGTAGGTCTTCTCTGATTACGTTCGGACGTGACAGGGAAGCCGGGAGGTCCAGGGACATAGCCGACCGATTCATTCCCCATCCAGCACTTAACCGACGAAATAGAGGGGGACGCAGCCCCCGCCGCCATATGAGACTCTGACTATTATACTTGGACTCTTCCTTTGTGGGAGAGGGCATAAATTCCATCTGTCTTTTTAATTTTTGTTTTGGCGAGAATCACTGAATGCCAGGTTCCACCACAAGAAAGAAGGACAAATGGAAGTGGACTGGGGGGTCGTCATATGTTTTAGGTGGGGTTTTCTGAAAAAGCGGCCCTTCCCCTTCAGGTAGTAGTTTCTTTTCATGGATACTATGCGCTATCCAATCTCGATGAAGCCAATGGGTTAGCAATGATCCTATCAATTGACTAGTTCTGTTTTGGGACTTCTCCTGAAGAATGACCAATCGAACCGACCTTATCAAAGTAGTGATCTCTTGGCATAGCTGAAACTCGATGTCAGAAAGCACGTTCCTCGCGCAGAAGCCCGAACTCTTGGACGAAGGTCAGATTCAGCGAACGGAAGGGTAGGTTCGCTTTCCTTGCTTTCTCTCAAAAATGGAATCCTCTGATGAACCACCGATTGCTTGGTTGCCCACATGAGGAATGCTTACCGATTAGTAGATTATAAGCATAGTCCTTACTTTCCTGAAAGCTTAGTAAGGAAGTCAACAGATTGACCTAACCCTTCTCTTCTTCCCGGAACGAAGCGGTTCGGATAGTGGAATGAAATTCGCAAGGACACAGAGGGCCCTAAGATCGTAAGATTGGTATCCCAAGCATCTAAGCCCATTTCATTCTTCTGAGAGCAGAAAGAGTCTCTACAGTTGGTTCGAATCAAAGAAATACCCGGTCAGTCTAACTTGAGCTTCGACGGGTATGGTGTTGCAGTCGTTTTCTAGCGCTCCGCCACCCACAATGGCTTTTCATCCAGATCGTGAGAAAGGATCTGTTGACCGGGCGGAATATGAATGGTGGGAATGCCTCTTCTTCGAGGTGCCTAAAGGGACCAGAGGACCGACGTTACCTTTAATCATTCGGGCTTGAAACTGACTTCTTTCGGATCTCTAGAAAGATACGGATTTTAGGATCCTCTATATCATATAGGGTGAACCGAGGCTGTATAATACCAATACCTTAGATTAACCAAAGAGGCACGGAAAGCTAGAGCATCCTTTTTCTTTATTAGACCGCTGTAAGTCCACTTAAGGCCCAGTCCGATACGAAGGAACCCAGCCATTCGAGATCTGTCGCAGAGACCGCTCCCTCAACGTAGCGTAGAAGAAAGGGCTGAAACGGAACCCTTTTTCCAATGCAAGGCACTGAGCACAGCGAAGTGTGCGACCGAGAACTTTATTAAAAAGTGCCAGACTTTCTCGGGTAGCTGGAATACTAATCAGTGCGGAGCTGTCATTGATCACTGGGTTGGCCCCCGGCTGTAGAAAGTCGGGTTAGTGACTCCATTCATTCCAATACACACGGAGAAGAGCAAAGAATCCATGGTGTAAAACAATCCCTGTTTGATTGAAAAAAATGCATTCTTTTTAATGGCTAGCTAATGTGCGGCTTTTCCTTTTCATTCGAACGAAAAGCTTGGTTGAGGCTAGATAAAAGTCGTCGGTTTGCTGTGTAACAGGCGAAAAAGAAAGGCATGTCCCTAAAAAAGTGAAGCTGTTCGTGTGACGGTGTATACTGAACATTCTCCCATGTGCACAGGCTGGATGGACCTAAGAGGTCGCGGAGGAGCTGTTATAGCTGCGGGTAGCGGCCTTTTAGCCGTACTTTATGAGGAGGCGCAGCCGGACACAGAGGCTTAGGCTCATTCTATTCAAAGAGCATGGTCAAATAGACAGACTTTCTCAATAGGGAGAACCATATAAGGTGAAATGCACTCCATCATTAGGCACCGAAGGTGTGGATACGCCACGCCCGTGGAACCCTAAAGTTGTGGTAAATGTTTCAGAGCCTCGCCCCGCTCTTCCTGTGTCTCTTTTCGGATCTTCGTAACGAAACTCACACTTCGCAATTGTTAATTGCTTCTCAAGGGAAAGAGAAGAGCTTTTAAGCCACGTTGAGAATGGGTGGTGGTTCAGGGTAAGAAAGCCTAAGAAGCATTCCCTGTAAGCGGCGAGTGCCCATAGAAGAGCTTTCCTTGTGCGAGACATCCCCTGTGAATGAGTTAGATGAGCATCTCCTACTTCTCTTTTTCTTTTCTTATTTCATATGTCGGCGAATCGTAAAATTCCAATGTCGGAAAATCGTAAAAAGACTCTTTACCTTTGTTCGACCTCTGGGAATCGAGAAAAAAAAAGTATCAAGGCAGTCAAGCCCTATCTAAGTAAAGCTCCGGCTCCTTGGTGGGACTGAAAAGGTGGTACCCCTATCACAACAAGGCAAGTTCAGTTGACGGACCCCTTTTTTACCGGGGGCGTAATCGTTTTTTTAGTAAAAAAGCTTATGCACGTAGAAGAGTCTTATAGCCCAAAAACAAAGGGGAATATCGGTTTTAGTAGTTCCTTAAGACCTTATTACTAATCTATTTATAGTTAAGCAAGCCTTTCACCTGGTCACCTTGCCTTCTTTCCTTGCTTTGGTGCTAGCGTATATAAAGTAATATACCCCTGCTCCTTTTAGCTTTCTGTGGTATGGCTCTTCTAACTCTTAGTAGCTGTTCTCTCCTTCGCTTTCCTTCTTCCTTATCCTTAAGTAATTGGATATGGAACCATTACATTAGTAGTAGGAGCATTCGTTAACAGAGATGTATTTGCTTCGTTTGACCTTATTACTATGGGAATGCTTAAAAAAGCTCTGATTCCAATAAGCTCGTGACCACTCTCAGAGTTCGCTGGGAACAAAAGGAATAAGTGCTCAAAGCTAAGATCAGCAGCTATTGGACTTCTTTCCTTGGCGAGAAGGGTTAGCAGGGAAAGCAGCCTTGTTGATTAAAGTAAAGGACCAGGGGTCTAGCGCTTTTGTTTTGTGGGAATACCCACCTTTGAATATGGATATCAATGACTAAAGTCTCTTCCCGGCTAAGCCCGAAAGAAAAAGAAAGAGAGTTAGATCCGAGAGTGAATTAGAGACATTATCTCACAGATGAAAGAAAAGAGGTCACTTGTTTAAGTCAAGCAATCGTAGAGACCGAGAAGAGTTTGCAGTGAAAATTATCCCTCTACAGGCCTCTTAAAGGCAGAACCAAAGAGAGTAGTGAGGGGAGAGGAGTTCAAACCCGACTCAAGGCCTAGTAGATCTATTCCTGCTACCTTACTTACTTCCCTGGGGGAGGTTGAGTTGAAGAAGCTGTGACAGAACAAGCTGTTACAGAATCAGCAGCTATTGAACCCCGGAAGAAGGACTACTGGTAGTGGTTCGTCTTATCTTATTAGTATAGTAGCGGTCAGTGGGAAGAAGACTAGCTCTGGCTTTCAAGCGTGAACCAGGTCTTGGATTCGGCATTGGTTGGGCATGGCATTAGATTAGGAAGGGGCCTAAGCTAAGTCCTGAAATTGGAATGCTTTACTCTTTGGGTTTAGGAAGATAAAAGCACTGTTTAGCTTAGTTAGCTTAGATCCTCTTTGAGATGAAATGCGGAAAAGTCCTAATCAAAGGCGAAAGGCGCCATCCAAGCAAAGTGGGAATACCCAGCAAGATCCGACCAACAATCGAGTTCCGGCTCAAGGCTTTAAAGAAGAAAGCCCAGGCTCAAGGGCCCATCTCTTATTGTCAGTCAAGCCAAAGAAGAGAGAAAGCCTAGCCCTTAAAGCAAGCCTGCTTCACCTTCACTTCCTTCCGTACCCGATTCTGAGTCTGCTCTAAAGGCAGCCAGTGACTCGAGGTCTTCTGGAGTTAAATCACTCTCGGGTAATTCAATGGTTCAGCTCTGGTTCAAATGGTATCTGGGGTATCTCTCTTATCTGTTGTTCACGAATCCGTTTCAGGTTTTCAGGCATACCCGGTCTTTTCTCTTTCAGTTGCTGCTCCGGGGAAAGAAGTTTCATTGGGGAAGGTGGTATCTTCTAGTTGATCACTTAAGCTTTTAGCTTAAAGGACTTATCTTTGCTTGAACTTAGCCCGAGTAAGGCCGACTTAAATAAAGATAACTAGGTGCCAAGCCTTTATATGAAACCATTTCTTTCTCTCTGGGAATCATAGCCTACTTTCGTACCAAAGGGTTGAGACTTTCCTTCTGATCCTAGTTCTTGGCACTGGGAAGAGTCTCTATAACCTATAGGGTAAGGAGCAAGAGACTCCATTCGCCCTAGAACCGTTAGGCTAGGCTCATTAGACGTAGACGGAATTAGTCTGGTATGGCTGAAGAATGGTTTCATCAGTTTCATTTTTTAAGGTCATATCGTATTATAAAAAGAAAACCCCGTTGTTAAAATAGCTTGCCTTTCCTGCTTTCAAGGCTTTCCTTGGCAAAAGGGGGAAGGGAGGTTTTTAAAATGCTTTTTGATTGAGTCAGATGTGGCATTGCTGATTCGAGAACAGTTGCCCTTTCTTTTTGCTTCGACAATAGAAAAAAATAGAGGCAACAAAGCCACCCTACTTAGATCCCCGGATCGCGTTATTGGATTAGCGGGCGCCACAAGACAAATTAGTCGTACAAGGACATTCGGCTTATCAGAGGCAATGGCCTTCGCCTACGTCAAAGACAGCCGATTCGTCCTACTAACATGTCTTCTGCTGGGATTGGGTGTCTGGTAGTATCTTCTGCCAGGGCCCCTATTGGTTCAACCAACGGCTTGTTGCTCACCTGAGTGCGCTAGTGCAATTAAGGAAGCCGCACAATGCCAAATGAGGTCTCTGGGCTTCCCGTGTATTCATCCAAATCAGATCCATGAGAAAGTTATGGACACGTTCACGAAACCGGAAGTCTTTCGATCCCATGCAGTCAATGCCAATGGGTGTGCTTAAGAGCTGGTGGCAACCGAAGACCTTTCACACCTAACCCAGGCTTTTGCCAACAACCTTTCTTTCAAAATGAACTTGGTGAACCTAGCCAAAGTCCAGGAACAGCTAAAAAGGCTTGAAGAGACAGTGGCTAGACAGGTACAAGGAGGAATCTCATTGTAAGATGCCAGTTCATCCCAAAAGGACTTCAGCTTGGTCTAATAAAGGGAGATTTCTTGTTGGCCTTGTCTGTGTTCAACAATGCTCTTCTGTGGAATATGCGGTAAGCGTTTCCTTGTGAAAAACGTTCCTTGAGATCGGAGAGCGGCTCATTATGCGACAAACTCATATGTCGCTGAATAGGTTGCTACTCTTTATAGTGAGAGTTACCTCGGAAATGGGACACTTATTGGACCTATACAAGGCCCAGCAGCAGCTTCTCGAGACTACCGGAGCTACCTTATCAGACGAGGGAAGCTACCCACCTGCAAGAGCTAGGAGCACACTGACGGTAGACCTTCCCTCTTATTGACTTCAACAAACGGGATCCATAGGACAAGGAAGGGGTCTTCCCCTTCTCCCACGAGGGCTGACTTCCTTCGATCTCGGGCGGACTGACTTCCATACAGGGCAGGGGAAGGCCTGACTCTATTCCTTGGCAGGAGATAGCGGCCGTGTTCTCGCTCCTAGGATTGCTTTAGGCCAGCCCTTATTATACCATTCCTTTGGAATGGAGGACCGGGCTTAAAGAATTCCTTATGAAACTACCAGTAGGATACAGGCACATCGAGCTATGAAAGACCGTATTTTTCACTTCAAAAAAGCTCTTTAAGCAATCCACAAAGAAGAAAGCCAGCCAAGAAGAGAGCTAATAGCAAAAGCTAATAACAGAGGAATCACTCTAGTTAGGCCTTTAGCCAGGAATAGCGCCCTTGGTCTCTCGATCCAGAGCTCATAGTAGGCGAGGGAGGACGGACGGGAAAGCTAACTCACTTATGCAGCTGGAAGGGATCCTGCTTTGGGACAATCCACAAATGGAGACTGAGGAGAAGGTCTTATTATCGCTTAGCGCTTGTGCTAAGGAAGCACTTTCATTCGAGTTGTAAGGCAGGCTAGCTCTCTCTAAGCAATAGAGTGATTCTCCGGTTGGAAATCCAGAAACAAGGGAGGGAGTAGTCCACTGAAAGAAGAGGGAGCTTAGCGACCGATCCTGTAAGCAAGCGAAGCGATCAAGTAAGGCAAGCTATAGCAAGGGAGGGCTACCATCAGGCAGAGGAAGCTCATTCATGCATGCTATGATTCTCCTTTATTCCATCCAATCCAGCAGAAAGCGTTTTGTGATTCTTAAGTAATTAAGTTAATAAACAAAGCCCGAAAGCGCCTAGTGAGCTCAGATTTTGACTGGGAAACCAACTCTATTTGGTTGAACCAGAGAAAAGAGCAGGTAGCGCATGATCTGAATGATCAAGCAATGAAATCCTCCTTTGTCGACCTGAAGCTGAAGTGAAGGAGGGAATGGAGCTGGAAATCATCCTGGCTTTTGTGAATCAGTTGTAGTTGCGTCCTTACTTGATCCCATCTTTGTTAGAAGAGACTCTGCTCAGGTTTGGAACCCGTTTTCTCGCTTGTTCACTGATTCCACTTCCACAAACCGGCACTGGCACTAGCTCCGTAACCAGAACTAGAACATGCGTGTCCTCTTTCCCTTGCTCTAGGTCCAATCCCTTAAAGTAGTTACCTTCGGATCAATATTTAGGTAGATTGTTTCCCCATAGCCTCACCTTCTTTCCTTTCTGGTGGAAATGCAACAAACAAATAAAGGAATCAAGGGTCCCAAACCTTAAGTAGAAGGACAAGAAAGAGATGCCTATCATTTTAATTTAACGCCGGAGGCAGCTGAAAGTTTGCTTGCTATGACAAGGCAGTGAAACTGTTTCACTCTCAACGAGGAGAGAAAAGTTTCATGATTCCAGCAAAAATCCCTGTTTCTAATTTTTGAGACAAAGCCAGGATGTCTGCCATGTGGAGCAATGTGGTATTCAAGGGGCGAATGGCCAATCTTTTAATTTATGTTCGTTCCTTAGCACGAGCGCTAAGCGATAATAAGACCTTGCTCGAAAGATGATAAAATTGTTACCTGGACTCAAGGAGGGCCCGTTTCTGTCCGATGAGTCCTTTCTTTTTTACCTTACTAATGTTATGATGCTTTCTTTCCTGCTAGAATGAATCTATCTATAAAGAGGTTGGATTTTTCCCAACATCCTGAAGTCCCTTTGCACAACTTCTGCATGTAAAAACTTCATGACCCACAGGTGCCTGTTCTTCACAGTAATGTATAATGTTGATTTCGAATTCCTGCAGTTCTATCAGACAATCCTGTCCAATAAACTCTTTCTCAGCCCCAATTTCCATCCCCACCCTAAGAATTCCTTACCTGAGGTCCATGCTTTTAACCTAGCAGTTTCCCCATCTACTCCGCATTCCCCCATCCAGCACCTGGTAATGCAATTGAACGGTTCACAATTTTTATTTGAACCCTCAGCCTAGAGGTCAGCCAGGGCCAGAGGCTCCTGCTTCAATGGCAGGAGAGGAAAAGAAACAAGCAAGATACAGAGGGCACAAATGGGTTCTACATCCAGGATGGAGATTCCCGAACTTCCTCTGGATAGTATACTGAAGAGATTTGCATAGTCTTTGCAGCTTTAGGAATCTTTGCTGTTTATGTTTGAAGATGGAAAAAAGACTGAATTAAGACTCAACTATTTAGCTTCACCATTCAAGAGGGTGAGGTTCTTCTCGGGGAGCACCAAAAGGCCGTTCAGTTTCCATTTCCCAGGAAAGAAGAATTTGCTTTTTTTCTTTTGCATTGGATCTTTAGGATGGGGTCGTAGCTGAGAACTGTACCGAAGACAGAAAGGGAATAGGATTTTTATCTGCATACCGTCTGTTAACCAAAATTCTGTTTCTGATAATGGAACGCCATTGTGGGTGCAGTTAACATGAATTTCTCTGCCCCACGCCTTCCAATCTTCGTACCACTCGGGGAATAAAAATTTAAATAAGAAAATAAGGCTCAAGTTTTTGGCTATTATGAATGAGGGCAATACAATCTATTTTCTAAGAATTGAGTGGGCTAGTAACAGATAACCCCTTATTGCGTGAGCATACGGAGTACTATCCCACAGTTCTGCCATTTCTATTCGCTCCTCCTCCGCGTTCTCCCTTTTTTCTGCCTTGGCCTCCGCCTCGTCCTCCCTTTCTTGTGCCTCGTCTTCCTCGTAATCCCAAGTTTTAACTTCCGCGCCTTTTCCCATCCAATTCCTAAAGATCCTAAAGATTGGATTCATAATTTTCATTATTGGGGATAAAATTGTTTCTATTCTGTCCAAAAAAAGTGGGGAATGCAGATTTGTTTTAAATAGTTTCAAAATAACTGTTTTACGTCTTTGAGCGCGTACGGATCCTTAAATATCGATTAAAATCCGATTGTTGCGAATAACGTAGCAAAGCCTCCTCAGTATCCTCCTCCTCCTTAATACAGTTCGTCCAATCAAAAATGACTACACGTTTGAAGTTTCTTGAAATAATCTGAGACAACTCTGGGTCTTCTTCCTTCAGGTCTATCTCCTGAGAATCGTCGATCAATTGGTATGTCCATCGAGGAACCTTTTTACGAATTTCTTTCTTTTTTTTTCTAGCTTGATTGCGAAGCATGGTTTGGAAAGCGTCATGCTGAGAAGTGGAATGAATTTCATTCACTTCTCAAGAGCTGGGAGTCTCTCAGTTGTAACTTCAGCTTGCACTACTCAAATGATAGCCATGAAAAATTATTTATGGTGGATGGACAAAAAGAATTCCACCGCTTCTTATAGTTCAGTTGGATATTCGAAATCCATGTTCAATGATAATTTGAATTCTTTAAAGCAGTTAATCGATCGGGATAATTGCAAGGATCCATATGTAGGATTGAGAATAGCTGAAGTACTATTTAAAGAGCCTTACCCGCGATGTGCAGACTATGATTTGATAGCATTGGCTGTAATGGAACTCTTAATTAAGTACGCTTACAATATTAGGTTTCAGTCTGGTAAGTTTACTATAGGTTAGAACATGAAAACAGCCAGTGGAGATGTTTCCTATATTATATAATTGGTAGTGCAATTTCATTGCATTCTTCTAGCGGAGATGGAGTTCCTAACATGGATGTATATGCTCAGATTTCAAAATTTGTAATTTAAAAAGCTTAGGAATACGAGAAAGCTTTGCTAAATGGTGTATTCATTCGAATTTATATGGTAGGTATGCAGGAAAAAGAGTAACCTCTTAGCTCCGATGAAATTGATACCAAAATTTGGGAATTATTGAATTCCGGCATATGTGGTGGTGAACCACAAGAAGTTAAAGCTATGGGTACGAAGCGTCCTTATCCCAATCATGTAACTGCACTCAAACCTAGGAGTAAGGAAAGGTTGCCTTTCATTGTAGCTGATACGGAAACAATTCTAATAGAGAAAGTTCATGTGCCTTACGCAGCGGGTTTCTTAGTGGTTAAGCCGGGTGAAGATGTTGGTGCCAAGCCTGATCATTCAATTGAAACATATTTCAGTGAAGATCACATAAAACTATTAACTTAATTTCCAGATAGGAGTACACGAATGATGTTCCACTTTCTAGAGCGTTTAGCAGTGGTTGCAGCTGAAACTAAGATTCGAACGGTTTACTTCCATAACTTCTCACGATTCGATGGTATTCTATTATTGAAATATTATGCTAATCATGGGGAAAAGTACTCCTTCAAACCTCTTATGAGGAACCTTAAGCTTTACGAGTTAGCAGTGTATCGGGGAAAGAAACTGGTGTTCAGTCTAAGAGATTCAAGAACTCTACTCCCTAGTAGTCTAGAAACATTGGCTAAGACTTTATGTCCGGAATTAGGTCCTAAAGGCTCCATCCCACATGAGGATTTGGTAGTGCCGAATCTTCTGATTCAGAAAAAACAATTGTTGGATTATATGAAACAGGATATTCGTCTTTTAGGTGGTGTTATGCTGAAGGCTCAAGAGATTTTTTGGACTAAGTTCAAAGTGGATACCCGTAATAGCTTGACATTGTCATCGCTAGCTTTAACCATTTATCGTATGTGCTATTACGATCCTAATAGTTGGCCTATCCATATACCAAGTAGGAACTAAGATACATTCATCCGGCGTGGGTACTATGGAGGCCATGCTGATGCGTATAAGCCATATGGGGAAAATTTAGACTACTACGACGTGAACTCCTTATATCCATCTATCATGAATACTTTTCCTATGCCGGGTGGTCAGTCTGGCATGGTCATTTGGAAGGCCAGGATTTGTCCAAAATGAATGGATTTATTGGGGCTTATGTAGTGTGTCCTAGTACAATGAATCGACCTTTCTTACCCTATAAGGATCATAATAACACTTGACTTTTCCCAACAGGTTGCTTCGTAGGTGTGTTTTATAGCGAAGAATTTCTTTATGCGCGCGACTTGGGTTACAAGATTCAACCACTAAGGGGCTACTTGTTTGAGAAGAAGCCTAGTCCTTTCGTCAGCTTTGTGTCATCCCTCTACGAGAGTAGACTAGAAGCTAAGATAACTGGTAATGATGCAATGGCATATGGGTACAAGAGACTAATGAACTCGCTGTAAGGTAGATTTGGTATAAATCCACAAAGGACTATAACAGAGGTATGCGATAGGGAGAGATATGACTTATTGACACAGAGGGTGGATAAATTGATCTTTGGGGACAAGCTGAGCGAGAAATACTATATCGTAAATTACATTACCAATACAGTACATGTTGACGACTGGAATCCTCCTAAGATATCGGCTATTCAATTGGCCGCAGCTATTACAGCTTGTGCTCGTATTTATATGTACCCATTAATTTCTAGAGATGACTGTTACTACACTGATACTGACTCCGCAATTCTAGGAAGTCCTCTTCCAGAAGATGAAATCTCTAGCCATGTATTGGGTAAGTGAAAGTTGGAGCACAAAATCAAGAAAGGTTACTTCTTAGCACCTAAGTGTTATACCTTTCAAACAGAAGATGATTGTCAAATAATTAAGCAAAAGGGTCTAGCTAAAGACTTTGTCGATAAAGAATGGTTTGAGTCACAATACGCTGATATAATATATATCGAACTAAGCAGATCAGCGTGGTATCTAACTTCAGAATTGTATGGAAGAACCTAGACGTAACTCAAAAGGAGATCCCAGTAACCCTTGGACTCAAAGTGGGTAACAAAAGGGACATTCTCAAAGATAATAACAAGAATTGGGTAGACACACAACCTAAGGTTATAATAGACTATGGTGGTCAAGACAACTCTTGTCTAAAATTTGATTTGCAGATTCTTCGGGAGCAGTATGCTATGAAAGAGATAGAATATAAGCAGAGTATTGCTAGTCAGGACTCAGTAATTGCTAGTCAGGACTCAGTAATTGCTAGTCAGAAGGCAGAACTTGCTAAAATGCTTGAAGACATTCAAAGGCTGTCTGATAAGGTTACTGAGGAACCAGTGATGAGCCCTCTTATCTTACGGAATCCCCAACGGGATTAGAGCAACCTAATCTGTACAATAACCCTACAGAGGGTAAGAAGCCGAAGGTAAATGACACTAGCTAACCAACGGAGAGAGATACCAAAAAAATAGATAATAAAAGTAAGAGAAGGTGGAATGCTTGCTATCAGTGCATTATCTGTCCTAGTTGTCCACAATCCGCGGTTGACCAAGCGAGCGCTTCCCATTCACTCCTAAGATAAGAGTGCTTTCTCAGGATCGCTAGGAGTCCGTTCCGTCAATCCCACTTGAAGAGATATATTAATGAATTAAGGGGGACAGTGGCCACTCGACCTACTATCATGAACGAAGTGAGGGATGGAGTTTGGACTGGATGCCTTAGGTTAGAGACAGAAGGTATTATGAAATGGAATCAGGTCTTTGACGATCCAGTATTAGCTAGCAAGTGTATGGACTCATACTTTTATGACTCCCTAGTGGCCAGGGAAGCGTTAGCTTCACCCTTGGAACGTATCATCTACTCTCTCTAGCTCTCGACTTGACTATAGCATTTATTTAGCTGTTTCGCCTAGTAGGGTCGGGCCATCAAGAACATGAATTGATCTCACATAGCCCCTTATCTTTTATCCATAGCTAGCAACTCACCGTACCAAGCGCGGCAGCCTCACCCCTCGTGAACGGAATCCTACCCTTTGATATGTCAGCCCAGATGGGACGAGACTAGTCCGGTCAACAGAGACTATATGAGACCTCGTATTCAGTACTCCCTGACTTGCCCTGGTAATAGGATAGGCGGGAATCGTCCAAACGGGTACTCAGATCGTCTTTTATTTGATTCATTCTTTTTAAGTAACCTTACCTTATTTCAAGGTGCGGCTTCCCCCCTAAGGGTTATTTGTAGCACTCGAAATGGTATAAAGTACCAATAGGAAGAACCCTGTAAGGACATATATCTGACTCCAATCGTAGGATTTAGTAGGATCCCTCTCGTTTTGTATCTTGATAACCTGCGGTTTATCTTGAAATTTCGCGATAGCATCCTTCAATTCTTTGACTGCATCTCCAACGTGTCTCATCTCGGGTTTTTCTGTGTTGTTGCTCCCCCCTCTGGCTTGCTTAATCATTGTTTCAACTCCTTCAAACCATCCAGCAACATCTTTTCCGATGCTTTCAGCGACGTTCAATATTGTTGGATCAGGTACGCCTCTTATCAACCCCACTGCTGCAATTCCTATGAAGGCTACTATTATAGCGAAAAGCAGCATGTATTTCTCCCTAGTTGCCCTGCGTTTTCTTTTGGATTTAGATTTCCTTTGAATGCTGATAGTTTTCTCAAACAAAGCTTTTTTTACCAGGAGTTTCTTCTCATTTGCGAGAGTAGTCAATCTTCGAACTCCTTGGTGGAAAGCTTTTCCTATCCTTGAAAGACCTCCAAGTCCCCCAGTTTTCTCATGATTGGTTTCCTTAGAATACCCCTTCTTAGTATCTCGATGATCTTTGTTTTTAAAAAAATATCTATCTCTCGCTGTTCTGCTTTTTACATTTGGATTGGTATCCTTAAGTTTCATGAGTCTCTCCTTTCGGGTTTCCCAAACTGTGATGATTTTGTCTCAAAAGCGAGTTTCCCAAATTATGTGTTTGCTTCGGGCAGGAAGCTCTGGTTTGTATCCGTTGTCAGCTTTCTTAATCCTAATGGAGAACATAGTAATTCGACTATGGAACATGTACTTTCTCTCTCAAAAAAGAAAAGTTGCACTAGCTAACTGCTGAATTAGCTCGAAAATCTACTTGTGTGAAACATATACCGAAAGATGGATTCACGTCAGAGATTTGAGAGTTTCCCAAGAGGATTCAATTTTTTTCTATCCTCTGTTTGAGCGCCCGTTACTTAATTTAGGCTCTCCTTCATTCTCTGATTCTTTATGCAATTAATAGCTTAAAGTTGCGTTTATCTTCTGGCCTTTCACTGAGGTCGCGAAAATAAACCCGGGCGAGACTGGGACTCGAGCCCAGGGTTGCGAAGCGCAAGTCGGCAAGCTAAGTGTGGAGCAGCGGTACGCTCGGTGTATCAGCACAAAGTTCTTTATAGATTCTTTAATAGCCTATCCAATTACCAGGGTAAGTTACTTTTGATCCCCAAAAGAAAGATGCCTACTTTTAAATCTGGAGGAAGAGCTCAAAGAAGGAAACCTAAAGGAGATAGTCTGACGCAACTATGACTATTAGACGTTACGCGAGTCCCTCTTGATAGGAGAGACTTCGCTTCACTATCCTTGGAAGAACGTCAGGAAGGGAAGTCCTAGCCCGGATGGTTGAGTTCTTCGTGGGGTTTGTCTATATGCATGTATTTGCTTTCTTCTCTAACAGCATAGTTCAAATAGAGAAGGCAACGAACATCTCTTAAGGGTTTACTTTACTTTACCTATCGGGCTAGATAAACGGACCTTTCTCTGCCCTAGGCATGGTCCATGAAACGAAATCCGTTTAGTGCCATGTCAGGACATTCCAGGATTCGGGCAGGCTCTCTACTGGATAGACAAAAAAGAAGAGAAAGATATCGCCTACATAACAAAAGAAAGAAGAAAAATAACTGGTGCCTACATAACTGCTTGCTTGCTTACCAAGCCATCCAGGGAAGCTCCACCAGTTCGATACCATCCTATTAGCTAGCATCACCTTATCTCGTTATACGCCTCACCCGAGAGTCCCTGCGCTCCACTCTTCTCACAACTAACAGCTATAAACCTACCTACTAGCTCTTCCATGCTCACTAAGGGTCAGGAAGCTTTAAAGAGCAATTCCTCTAGTGGACCTTTTCTCAATCACTTGTCAATTCTTGGTGTAATACTCACTCGTAAATGAATGGTTTAAGGTGCCTCAATCCTCTGTTCAGGTTTGACTCCTGGTCATCAGAGAAACTGGTTTGGCAGTCTTCGTACTTCCAGTTTTCTAACAGAGATCTGAGCCCAACTAAGACTCCTTCTGTTGGTACTTCTGTCGTGGAACTGGTTTGGCAGTCTTTCCCAGTTTTCTAACAGCCATTTGACCCCAGCTTCTGTGAGCCCTTCTGG